AATCCCTTTTATGCTATGCAGTATGAACAGAAAAATCCTGTTGAATAACTTACATAATCTCTATTACGAATCCTTTGTGTACCTTGGTGTTCCTAACTATCCACCCTTTTTGTGGTCAAAAGGACCCCCCCGCTCATTAGGGTAATACATGTCTGTTAATAGCTAGTAAAATCCCTAGATAGTTGCTCCTTTTGAACCCGCTTCAAGTCATGATGACTAATCACTCAATCTTGGGGTAAATATAGTATATAATGCTTGTGTTTACTTTCACTTAACACTTGTACATAGGAAATGAGACTGAATCTTTTTACTGCAAAGTAAGAAACTGTTTTTTTCACTCATATAACTATCTGGTTTAGTTCATCAACCCGAATGATGAATAAAAAATAAAAAGTTATATTCAACTCATGAAATTTCCTTCCTAGAAAGAAAAGACATAGAGGAAATTTTATGTCTTAACGAATCACACGTAGAGATATTGATAACACACATAGAGTTAATGGTATTTCATAACTAATTGATTGAGCAGCAGCCCGTAAACCACCTAAAAAGGAATATTTATTATTTGATCCATAACCTGACATAAGAAGGCCCATGGGAGCAATACTTGAAATGGCAATCCATAAAAAAACACCAATACTTAAATCGGCTAGAACAAGGCGATATCCAAAAGGAATTACTAAAGAACTTAGTAGAATTGATGTGACTGCTATGGATGGTCCGATACTGAATAAACGAGTATCTCCTCTTGATGGAAGAAGATTCTCTTTGAAAAGTAATTTTGTACCATCTGCTAAAGCTTGAAGAATTCCCAAAGGCCCGGCGTATTCAGGGCCAATACGTTGTTGTATCCCCGCAGATATTTCTCTTTCTAACCAAACAATTACTAGTACACCTATTGTGATTCCTAATACAGGAGTAAAAATAGGGACAAGCATCCATATGATCTCATATACCTCTTTTAAGGATTCCAATCTAAAAAAAGAATTGATAGCTTGTACTTCTGTTGTATCTATTATCATTTTAACGATCAACTTCTCCCATAATGATATCTATGCTACCTAGTATTGTCATAATATCAGCCAATTTCATTCTTTTAACTAATTGAGGAAGGATTTGCAAATTGATAAAACCCGGTGGTCGGATTTTCCATCTCCAAGGAAAAACACCCTTATCTCCTATCAGAAAAATTCCTAATTCTCCTTTTGGGGCTTCGACTCTCACATAAAGTTCTTGTTTTGACAATTCAAAAGTAGGAGAAGGTTTTTTACTGATAAATCGATAGTCAAAATCATTCCATTCGGGATCCCATACTTTATCAAAGCGCCGGATTTCTAAATTCTCATAGGGCCCCCCCGGAATTCCTTCTAAAGCCTGTTGAATAATTTTTATTGATTCTGTCATTTCACCGATTCGTACTAAATAACGAGCTAATGAATCCCCTTCCTTTTGCCATTGAACTCCCCAATCAAATTCATCGTAAGACTCATAATGATCAACCTTTCGAAGATCCCATTGTATTCCGGAAGCTCGTAGCATTGGTCCCGATAAACCCCAATTAATTGCCTCCTCTCCGCCAATAATGCCTACTCCCTCAACTCGCTCTAAAAAAATAGGATTCCGTGTAATAAGCCTTTGATATTCAGTAACTCTTGTTAAAAAATAATCACAAAAATCCAAACATTTATCTACCCAGCCATAAGGTAAATCAGCAGCGACTCCTCCAATACGAAAATAATTATGCATCATTCGCATACCGGTAGCAGCTTCGAATAGGTCATATATCAATTCTCTTTCTCGAAAAATATAGAAGAAAGGGGTCTGTGCGCCAATATCTGCCATAAAAGGGCCAAGCCATAACAAATGCGAAGCTATACGACTTAACTCTAACATAATGACTCTGATATAGCTGGCCCTTTTAGGCACTTGAATATTGCCTAACTGCTCTGGTGCATTTACAGTTATTGCTTCAGTGAACATAGTAGCTAAATAATCCCAACGTGTTACATAAGGTAAATATTGTATAATTGTTCGGTTTTCCGCAATTTTTTCCATTCCTCTATGTAAATAACCCAATATCGGTTCACAGTCAATAACATCTTCACCATCTAGAGTAACAATGAGTCGAAGAACACCGTGCATTGATGGGTGCTGAGGGCCCATATTGACTATCATAAGGTCATTTCGTGTAGCTGGTGCAGTCATAGGTTTTTTCCTGATTCATTCTTCCATGAATTGCTGAAAGTGAAAAGAGGTTCATCAAAATTTAAGCGAAAATTCAAAACGACTCTTAAAATTAATGATTTTTTGTTTCTCGAATCTCCAACTGTCCGATTAATTCTTTATAACGTACTCTATTTTTATTTGACAAATAGGCGAGCAGCCGTTGACGTTTTCCTAGAATTTTACGCAGACCTCTCTGAGATAAATAGTCTTTTTTGTGCAATTCCAAATGTGAAGTAAGTCTCCGTATCCTATTGGTGAAACTCACTACTTGAAATTCCACAGACCCCTTGTTGTCTTCGTTTTCCTCTTTCAAAATAATTGCACTGAATGGATTTTTTATCATAAAAAAAGCTCCTTCTACCCTTTAATTTACATATAAAATATTTTATTTGATCAGTAATAATAATATTAGTCATTTTAATGTAGTAATTAGTATACACAAGAATTTTAATTTTAGTTGGACAGGGATAAAAAAGTAGATGGTACGTTTTTACACTTACAACGTCAAATAATTTAGACCGAAAATTCGGAATATTCCATATATTCGTTTATTTTATAGATTTTATCCAAACAAATTGAATTGATACGTCATTGACTTAGTATTAAATAAAAAATATCTAATATTAGACTAGGACGTAAGACAGGGCATATGTGCATCTGTTTGCTTTTCTATATGGTACAGAATATATAGGAAAAATGTACCATCAACCAATTTTTAATTGTGGATATATTCTTAACAAACTAAAACGGCTTCCATTATTGGTATTAAACCAATATCTATTCATACAAGCTAAGTCTTCTAATCGATAATTAGGCCAAAGAAATAACTTTAATTTAATTAAGTCATTTTTATCTCTATCAAGATGCTTTTTTTGATCCAAAAAAGGATTCCTGTTTTTTATGTTCTTTTTGTTACAAAATACTCGATTTTTATCCACACTATTTATATTCTTTGAGTTGAAAGAAATTAGAATTCTCAATTCTCTACGACGTCTAGATGATAAAATCTTTTCAGGAACGATAAAATCATAATGTTTTTTGTCTCTCTTTCGAATTATTATTTGATATCTTGGGATAGATTCATCCAATTTATTTTTATTGATATATCTTTGTTCTCGATATCTTTGAGGAGTTTGGTACTTACTTTTATGAACCAACGATATACCTACGGTTTGATATATAATAAAGCATCCGTCGTTTTTTACAGACAAACGAATGGGATCGATAAAAAATATCCCCTTTTTATTCAATTCTATAGGAGTCAATTTTTTTCGAATCACCATTATATCCAGATTTATTTCTTTCCTTTGAATAGACGATATAGTAGTATCTCTTGGATTTATCAGTCCAAGCAAGTAACAATATATCTTGATATTATTGATCATTCTTTCAGTTAAATTCGGAATTAAACCATCGTCTATTATCCATTGAAAAAGCAAATAGTGTTTCCGTAAGAAAATTATTTCTGGTCTCATCTTATTTCGGATCTTATATTGTTTTTTCATTTTATCTTGGTTTTGTGAATATGATCCAAGGCCTCTTCGGCCCGCGGGTTCTTTTTCTTCTTGATTTCGATTCATTAATTCAGAATTTCTTTTTTCATTTGATGGTCTAAAAAAATGGAATTTTTTCTTTTCATTGATGTTTTTCTTTTTATTTAAATTTAAAAGAAGTAATTTGCTTGGTATAATCCATGGTTTTTTTTTGTATACATTATAAAGTGGCACAAATTCTGGGAAGAACGGAAGTTTCAGATTTGTCGATATTGGGTTTAGGATTTCTTCATTTAGTTCCATCCAATCAAAAAAGAGTTTCTTGTCATTGATTGGATTTATTTCTAAATCTTGATGAATCATCAGATAAAAAATATCGTTTTTATCCATTTTCTCAATTTTTTTGTAATTCTTACTTCCAAGCTTAGTATTTATATTACTGCTACAATCCATTTTGGTCCAGGCCTCAATATCTATTTTTTGTCTTAGAAAAAAATTGAGAATTGTCCAATCAAAATATTTTCTATCTGGATTTTTTTGCATATACAAAATATCGCCCTTTTCTGGATAATGATTGATAGGAATTTCCTCCAGGCTTTCAAATAAATTTTGTTTATAATTGTTGTAATTAAAAGTAATTTTTTGGTTGTTATTTAATTCTGATGGTGATCCATAAATAATATATGAGGACTTCTTAATTTCATAATTAATAGATTTATATGATAAAAGATTATATATATAGTATTTTGGAAAATTATCTTTTTGGTTTGGTAATGGATATACTTTAAAATCCTTTTGTTTTTTGTGATAAAGTAATCGATCTTTTTCATACGAATTCCATTTTGTTAAATCTTTATTTTGGGTAATACCACCTTCATTTATTGTAGTTCGCCATTTTTGTGGTATTAATTCAAACCATCTAATCTGAGATAAATTGTATTGATAATGACCTCTTAACCAGTTTTTCCATTGATTCGTTTCAGAACTTGAAAGTTTTGTATGTCTTAATTCGGAATGAAATATTCCTTGTGTTACAAAATAATTTTTTATTGCAGTCTTAAGAAAAACGGGAGTTCCATGATACTCAAAAATAGATCTTAACTTATACAAATTAATAACGTGGGTTTGTGATAATTTGTAAAATACATATGCTTGTGATAAAGAGGATAAGTCAAAAAAAAGATGTGAATTCCTCTTACTATTCTTAATATTGTAAAGTTCACTTTTTAGAGTCGAAATAAACTTAATTTCTTTTTTGTTTTTTATTTCTTGGTTTGTTTTATTATTGTAAATGTATTTATCAAAACAAAAATTTCTTGATTCAAGAACTAGTTGTGTAGGAATTCTAGCAATATGAATGATACATAGAAAGATATCGATGTATATTCTTTTAATGAAAATTTTTATAAACAAATCTAATTTATAGATTAATCGATTTCTTCTTTTTTTTATTTTTAATATTTTCCAAAAAATTTTTGGTGATTTTTCTTTTCCATTATAACTATAACTTGTTTTGTTAGGACTACTTCTTTTCTTGGTGTTGCTGTTTTTTTCTTTTGTAAGACTCTTTGTTTTCTTTCTGATTGTGCTTGTTCTATCAGCCAGATTTTTAATTTTTTTTTCTCTCAGTGAATAATTTGTATTATCTGTAGATTTAATTTTTATAAACGAGTCGTGAATTATCTGATTCCTAATTATAGAATATTTTTTTTGGTTAGTTTCGCCGGATTCATACACCTTTCTCAATATAAATAATCGAGTTGGATGTACTTTTAAGAGTTCTTTTTTTATTTTTTTTATAAACAGAAATAAAACGTTTTTGATAACCACCCTTTTTGGTTCTTTTGAATCTTGTAGAAAATTTTTTGTTCTTTCTTTTAAAACGCTTAGAACCCGAAAATGATTATTTTTCGTTTTTCGAATTTTTTTTTTAAGTTCTTTAAAAATAGGTTTAAAAAAGGAAGTTTTGGGGGGGACAGAACCAAAGGGAAGGGTAGTTTGCGTTCCCCAAGCCGTTAAAAAAGAAAACTTTTGTTGTTCTTTCTTTAGATCTTTATAAGAAGAAAAATAGGGCCTCAATTTGGATCTGTGCCAAGGTTTTAAATAAAAAGGAAATACTATTTTTATCTGAATACCATCTTTAAACCAATTTCTGGGAAGTTCGAGTTCTGATACTTGAACACCATTATAGGTACATATAATATGCTTTTCTCTATTCCACTCATCGAAGTCCTCAGCCCACTCAGGGGGTTGAGATAATAAAATACGCCCAATATTTTTAACTATTATCAATGAAGGTAATAAAATATATTTTCTAAAAATAGATTGAATTATTAAAATTAAACTTCTTGTTGCTTGTGGATATGGAACAAAATCCCAGGCTTCCGCGATTTTTATCCACGTTTTTTCCTTTATTTTGTTCTCTTCTTCCTTTTGTCTTTTTTTTTGTTCCTCTGTATAATCTTTAAATTCTGATCCTTTACCCATCCAATTTCTAAAAAAAAATTTCATCTGTTCAGGGATATTAAAAGAAAAAAGGGGAAATTTTTTTATTCTGTCCAAAAAAAGGGGGGAATGCGCATTTGCTTGAAACAATTTCGAAATAAAAGTTTTACGCCTTTGAACACGCATAGAACCTTTGATGAATTCTCGACGAAAATCTGATTCTTCCGAATAGTCTCTAATAGACACCCAGTTTTTGACATTTGCTTTGCGACTACGTTTAGTAGGCCTATAAATTATTACACGATCCCTTTTTCTTGAACGTATATGATAATCCAACGGTAGGCCTTCATGAGCTGCGCCCGACAGGAATTCCAATTCGGTAATAAGTTTGTATGACCATCTAGGGACTTTTTTACTGATTTCTTTTATTACAAATTTTTGTTTTGTTTTTTGACCATTAGGGCTAGTTAGAATTGTATTCAATAAAAATTTGTAAAATTTGGCTCTTTTTTCTGAACCAATCCTTCCTTGTTCTTTTTCTGAAAATAAAGAGAGGCCCTTCCAATTTAAACTCGATCCCGATTCTCTATCAAATTTACTGATTAAAGTAAATAAATGACGATTTTCCGTTGAAAAAGTTTTTTTATCAAATCGGTCTATTTTCTGTTCAACCTCTTGGTAATCAGTATCAGGAAGAAGGAGACTATGAATCTTATTAATTTCCATTGTCTCTATGAAATTTTCTAACGAAATTTTATTTATGATTGAAGGTGAAATTTTTTTTTTGATTGTTCCCCGATATAACCCATTCAAAATGGGATCATACATTTTAGGCAAGTAATATTTTCTAGTCTTATCATTACACAATCTAGTACTTTTTTCGAGTATATCTAGAGAAAAAAATCCCGTATCTAGAGCCTCAATTCTATTTAAAAACTCGTTGTTTAAGTTGTTATTTTTGTGTTGGTTAGTATAAACCCAATGATTGTACAGTTCATCCGAAGAGAGTTTTTCTAGTGTGGGCAGGGACATCCTTCTTTGTATCATTTCTCCAAAAGTTGACAAGCTAGGCGGATACGTAAAAGAGATTCTTTCTTTTCCATCACTTCGGCATGTATAAAAAAAATATTGTGACATTTCTTTTCTTGCAGTCCTTTCAAATCTATTATTTTTTATGTATCGTAATGGGCGATTCCATCGTTTATAATCGAAAAGAAAGGTCAGAAGAGGTTTTTCAAACCAGAAGAGGCCTTTATAAACTGGGCTATTGTTATAGCGTGTCTCTGTAAAGTGGAATTCATCCTTTGTTTTTTCCTTTCCATTCACTCGGATCTCT